ATCTGAGATGACTCTATTATTTCGATTTTTTATTTGTTATTGAATTGCGTGCGCATAAAGACCATAAAAAGAGTCTCGTTTTATGGTTCTTTCATATACGTTTTCTTTAATTGAATGAACGTTCTGATTCTCAAATTCTCAAAATACTTCAATTGGTACACGCAAGAAATAGGCTAATTCAGCAGCCTTTTGTTCAATTTCTCGTGGAGTCAAATTCTCATCAGTACGGGTCAAGGGAATGGACCCCTGGCCTCGGATGTCCATATAAAGAACACGACGAGTATAAATACCCTCTTTAACTTCTATTCTAACGGACTGAATATCTTTTATAAGGAATCGGAGGAATATGCGACGATTTTTTCCCGGAAATCCCCAACGAAAAATACAGACTACTCCTTCCTTTCTATCGAATCGATCATAACCACTACCTACATTCCAGGAAATTGTGCACCACAAATAAGAGCTGATAAAGAGACCCGCAATTCCGTAGAAAGACATCACGATTCCTTGTGGAAAAAAAATGATTTGCTGAGGCGGAAAAAAAGATAGCAAATTTCTACCAAGATAACTGGAAGTTCCAACTAATAAGAAGCCTAATGAACCTAAAAAAAGGATAAAGGCCCAGCAGAAATTACTTATTTTTCGAGACCCCGTTATAAGTTCTATCCATATATCGTCTGATCGCCAAGTCATACTTTACTCGATTGCATTTTATTGGAATTGAGATAATACCCCAGAGAAATTTGACTTTACTTTTTTGTTTCCGAAGTAACTCTCATCAACTAGCACTAGTTTGAGGTGAACTAGCACTAGTTTGATGTCAACCTTTAGGAGTAATTCATCAAATTGGTTAAATCTAAAATAATAACATACTCTTTATTTAATACGATTCCACTATACATATCGATATACATATAGATTCACCGACTACATTTCAGCCATCCAGAGATCCTGATCTATTTGAAAATTGCTAGAATTGATATATCCATATATCATGTTTCTGCGGGCATAAGAGTTTTTTCCTTTATGTTCGGCGGAAATCACATGTTATACTATATTCCAATAAATAGATATCCGTGTTATGATACAAGTCCACGTTTTCAAAAAAAAAAATGGATGAGATTGGGTCCCGGTGGATCTAAACAATCTTGTTTTTTTGAACATGAAGAAATAAAGAAGCCATTGCAATTGCCGGAAAGACTAGGCCTACTAACGGCACAAAAATAGACGGAAGGTTCAAATTTGTCATAGAAGGGGTACCTCGATTTACTATTTGTATCTGTTATTATTATTATATAAATAAAGATATCTTGTAATAATTATAATTAAATTAAGAATTTGAATTCTAATTAGATAATATTTATTATTAATAGACAAGAATTTGAAATTCTTAGTATAGATCTAAGCATCTATATATCTAAATCTAACGGAGTACGTATAATAAGAATAAGTGCAAAGAATGTAGAACTGTAGAACTAAATAAATGGACTTAGTCATCTCCTACATGAGAAAGATATGTATGATAATAAACTTTATTTTTTTTCTTCATTTCTTTGTCTTTTGTTCTTATCTTCTAATTTTCTAAAAATAGATAAAGAGTTTTTTACCGATTATCGAAAGATTCGTTCGAATCCGACCCAACATGAATTTTTAGCTAAAATGGTTTTTCGGGAGATAGAGAAAGATACAAAACTCTATTATCTATATTGAAATTTCAAATTATATACCTAAGACAAGAAAAAATGCGTTTTATTTTCCGAATTTCACGAAAGGAAGAACTCACTCTTGGTGATGGTGATAACGGCTTCTCGATTCGTAATCAGGAATATAAATATAGGTCAAAAAAAGAGCTATACTCAACTTTAGTTTTAATTCTTTCTACAATTCGATCTTCGATCACCAAAGAAAAGGCCATTATTATCTTATTTACTTTGATTCCGATAAACTAACTACTTTTTGCTACAAACAAAAAAAAAAAATAATTGAACTTAGCGCTCTACTTTATTTTGCTTGACTTTTGATTCAAAGGAAAAAAGGCGTGGAGCTTAAATAACTCACTCAGAACGCTTTTTAAAAGATTACGTGGTACAATTAGGTCGAATAAACCCTTCTGGAATAAGTATTCAGCTGCTTGTGAACCTTCGGGTATTGTTTTATTCAATGTTTGTTCAATTACTCTTTTACCTGCAAATGCAATGTAGGCATTGGGTTCGGCAATAATGATATCCCCCAACATACCAAAACTAGCTGTCACTCCACCAGTTGTCGGAGATGTAAGGATTGATACATAAAATAATTTTTTATTAAATTGATAATCATATAAAGCAGACGAGATTTTAGCCATTTGCATCAAGCTCAAACTTCCTTCCTGCATGCGCGCCCCCCCAGAAGCACACACTATAATAAGAGGTAATTTTTGATTGGCAGCGTGTTCAATCAAACGGGTGATTTTCTCTCCGACTACGGATCCCATACTACCCCCCATAAACTGAAAATCCAT